TCTTAGTTAGAGCGTCTTTGACTCTTGGTTTTTGGGCTTTGCCCTCTCTCCAAATCAAAAAGAACTGACTTTTAAACTGAATGAGTTGTATAGTTATATAGTGAAAAAGGAGCAGAAGATCCAATCTAAACCAGAATGGGGTTTAGCTCTGAATCTCAATCTTCTGGCCGGGACGATCGACCTCAACCCGATTACCCTACCCGACGCCTCAACATAGAATGCTACTTTCGCGTCGATACGATATGCTTGGACCCCCTGGGCTGTAGAGGATTTGCCAAACAAAGTCATATGATAAAAAAGACTGAAAAAGAAGGGTGCTTTGCCTGCCGGTGGCATCGCTACTAGAACTACTTTTTTCATGTTCATCTAGTTGGATGTCGCCGAAAACCTCTTTCATTTCAACAGAGATCGTCAACGAACTCACTTTCCGTATCTCAGCGCGATCGACTTTGCCCCTTTCTTTTCAAGATAAGAAAAAGACAATCATCTTGAAGATGAGACAACATTGAAAGCAAGCATAAAGATTTTTCAAACTATAGCTATAAAACATCTACAGAGAAATGAGACGGACATAGGAATGGGCCCTTTTCAATGAAGAATCTTCTCTTGCGCTTCTTGGCTTCGTTGGTTACAAGTTGACCTGGACCTCCAACAGGAGAGAGGATGATCATACGTTTGTCGAGCCTCGAGAGCTCTCATTCATACCTTTACCCAAGATGAACGAAAGACTTGATCAGGCAGTTGCAAATACTAGGTGGACCGCCAAGTTCCAATCTTTTCAGTGCATTAATCTTGATATGACGATAGATGGCACTTTACAGCGGACTTTGTTCGACACTATCCATCTATTTATTGTACAGGATATTCTCGGACTTTTTATTCCATCCGACTCTCCAGACTCGCGTCTATGGTGTGATTCTGTGCATGGCGAGGTCACTTCACATCTTGCCTTTGAGAAGCATCGGACAACTCTTCCGACGAGTTAAACATAGGACCTATATCGAAGGTCTTAGATTCACGAATAAGAGACCATAATGTAGCAGCAGCAGAGGAAGCCGAAATGTGAGCTCCCTCAAACACCACTCTATTTCTAATATTCCACACCAGCCAGATGCAGGAAACAAAAGCCGTCTTCCACAGCGAAGGTGCTAAAACCTAAAACTAGTCGAAATTCGGAAACTGAAACGAATCCATTCCCACATCTAATGCCTTTGATGGAGCATGTTACAGTGGATCTTACTCATGATCACACTCATGGTTCTCCTCCTTCCTCAGAAGAGCCGGGAAAATGTGGCTATGGTGGTTTATGATGCTCCGGATATTGCTTCTGATATAGCACCTGACATTGCTAGTGTATCGGTTGTGGGTTCTCAGATGGATTCACGTAAAGCTGAGCTTTCTCGTAATGTATCAAGGCCAAGGGCAAGGCTGCCAACCTCCAGTGCATGAATTTGTTGTGTCAAAGGATACTCCACCGGCGAGCTTTAAAGCTATGAATGTGGCTGCCCGTAAACGTTGGGCGGGTGGATATATTAAACCTCTACTCAGCCGCCTACGCGTACTATCACAAAGCCTCGGCGAAACAACTCTTTTGGTAAGTAATTATGAATGTCCTATTTTGGAATATTAGAGGCAATGGTCTTCGACTACGTCAAAGACAGCTGATTCGTCCTACTAAGATGTCTTCTGCTGGGATTGGGTGTCTGGTGGTATCTTCTGCCAGAGCCCCTATTGGTTCAACCAACGGCTTGTTGCTCTGCGAACTCTAAGCAGAAGTCTTTTATTTACTATTAGCAGCTAAAGGGGGAGAAGGATAGTTTCTACGTAAAAGAAAGAAAGCCTCTCCTCTCACCTCCCTTCCCCGAGAATTATCTCTTTGGCTAGACAGCCACTGGCTCTGCTCTCACACATCGTTCCAACCTTACTTACAACCAAAAGCTTCAACCCATATTACTATACGCAATTTTTTGATCAACGTTTTGGAAGCGAGGGTCCGAAGGAGAAAGAAAAAAGAATTGCTTTGAGAAAGCAGAAAGCGCTCTATCCAATGGATCTTCCACACTCTTTTAGAAAGCTAGCGCTATCTATCTGTCAGCAAAGCCCCCTTTTTATTAGATTAATAGAAATAGAAAACTGGTTGGATTGAACGAAGGAAGGTACCCCAGGAAGGTATTCTATCGCGACCACAATGCATGTTATGGATGGTGATGGAAGAGTTGAAAGAGGATCCTCCCTCTTCTTCAGTCAGTCAACCCGAGTCTTTCTCTCCAAAGAAGCTCGAGCCCGATCTACTCTCTCTGATAGAAGGTCGTCTTTCTTCAAGAGAAGGAAGCTCCTCCGCGGGATGGTTCTTCGATCAGTGAAAGTCTGCACCAACGCTTGCTCGACGACACGGCTCGCATCCTTCCTATATAGTTTCGTTTATATGCAGATAGCTCGAGTACAAATAGATTGGTGGGACTCAATCCATTCTTGAGCCTGGTCTAAGATCTCTCTCACT